AATTAAATAACGTTCGATTTATTAGCATTGAGAAATTTACCGACAAATTTGGTAGAATTTTTTGGGTCATGCTTGGGAAATTTTTTGGAGGGGCGATATGGCATGTATATATATATATATAACGCGGATGGCTAATCGATATCTCAACTTGTTAGCCTGGACGTTCTCGAACCTTCCTTGGTTTCGGGGTTTGACAAGGAGAACAGGATTTGCTGAGCGTAGGGGGTAAGGGGGTTTGTCGCGTGAAAACCAAAAAGAGGGGGCGTATATATCAGGGTAAGTTGAAGAAAGGATGAATATGTTATGCACTTGATAGAGCAAAATGTAATTCTTAAGTTATGTCTTTTAATAATGAACCTACTTTAACTTATATCAAGGAAATATACCACCTTGAGATGTTACTTGTGCCTGCACTCTGAGATGTAAGTGAAAGGAAACCAAAAAAGAGAACCCCTATGCATATAAAAGAATGCCCGGCATGTTGGGTAACGAGGAGTATGTAATTACACCATTAATCAGATGCCAGTATAATTATCCGAGGGTGGAATCTTATAAATATGTCCCTGAAATAGGAACCAGATGCAAGGAATAGTTCACAGTGTGCCACCCCCACATTTTGTGTCCCTGATTCTATCATGCCTGATATGCCTTATATGAACTGGTTGGTGGTCTCTTACTACATTAAGATGGTTACGTTAAATCTTAGGTGGTTATTTCAAGGAAAGTGTTGAGTGCCAAATCTAGGGGAATAATCGATATCCCAGGTTATAATAAATTAATTCTGAGTTTTATTCATTTGGTTTATGTACGTCTTAGACGTTAGTACTTGCTTTTAGGTTAAGATAAATGAATGGTGATAATACATATATATGCACTAACACAACACATAATATCACGATGGATATTATGTGCTGCGTTAGACCATACATATGTACGACGCATGCAATGCTATGCACGTGTCTTGGACCACATAGGTCACTATCAGAAGATAGTTTAATTTAGAATTCTGGCTTTGGGAGCCAGGGGTGGGAGTTAAACTCTCCCTTTTCTGGGCGCTAGGAGGGGGTTTAACCCTCGATCTTCGGATTACAAGACCGATGCTTTTAGACTAAGCTACTAGGGCAAGCTCATTTCAGTGCTTTATTCTCTGCTCATCCTGCGAGCGGCGCGAGAATAAGGAAAAGCGCGAAGTATAGGGCCGACGCGATTTGGCCGATGATGATGTAGGGGTGTTCTACGGGTATGCCGCCGATTCATGTTAGGATAACCATATCTGCGACCAGGGTTCAGAATAAAAATTGGGTAATTGGGCGGAAGGTTAGTCCCCGTTGTTTTGAGGTGTGTAAAATCGGTACCACTAACAGCACCAGGATACTAAACAATAGCGCTAGGACTCCCCCCAGCTTGTTTGGGATGGACCGTAGAATAGCGTAGGCAAATAGGAAGTACCATTCTGGTTGGATGTGTGGTGGGGTAACTAAGGGGTTTGCTGGGGTGAAATTTTCTGGGTCGCCGAGCAGGGTTGGGGAAAATAACGTAAGGGATGTAAGAGCTAACAGTATTAGTACGAAGCCAAGGAGATCTTTGTATGAGAAGTACGGGTGGAAAGAGATCTTGTCTGCGTCGGAGTTTAATCCGGCGGGGTTGTTAGATCCCGTCTCATGTAGAAACAGTAGATGCAGAAGAGTTGCGCCGGCGATGACAAATGGAAAGAGGAAGTGGAAGGCGAAGAACCGTGTTAAGGTTGCGTTATCTACTGAGAAGCCACCCCAAATCCACTGGACGAGGGCGTCACCCATATAAGGGACTGCTGATAGCAGATTGGTGATCACGGTGGCGCCTCAAAAAGATATCTGTCCTCATGGGAGCACATAGCCCACAAAAGCGGTTATTATAACTAAAAGGAGTAATACCACACCGATATTTCAGGTTTCTTTATAAAGGTATGACCCGTAGTACAGGCCACGGGCAATGTGTATATAAATACAGATGAAGAAGAAGGATGCTCCGTTGGCATGTATATTTCGGATAAGCCAACCATAGTTAACGTCCCGACAGATATGTGTTACTGATGAAAATGCGGTTGAGATGTCAGAGGTGTAGTGCATAGCCAGGAATAGTCCCGTGAGGATTTGAGTAATTAAGCATAACCCTAGGAGGGATCCGAAGCTTCAGAGCGCTGAAATATTAGATGGTGTTGGGAGGTCGACTAGTGCGCCGTTAGCGATTTTTATTAATGGGTGGGTTTTTCGTAGGCTTGCCATTATTGTTCCTGTAGTTGAATTACAACGGTGTTTCTTCAAGTCACTGGTCTCGGTTAAAGTCTGAGTGGGAATTATGACCTATTTTGTGTTTCTATTATTAATAGCTTTGATTGCAGGGTTGATTGCTGTTGCGTCCAACCCCACACCTTATTTTGCAGCTTTGGGGCTGGTAGTGGCGGCGGGGGTCGGGTGCGGGGTGCTGGTGGGTTGTGGGGGGTCATTTTTATCTCTAGTTCTCTTCTTGATCTATCTAGGGGGGATGCTTGTAGTGTTTGCCTACTCGGCAGCGCTGGCTGCTGAGCCTTTCCCTGAGGCTTGAGGAAGTCGTTCAGTGGGGGGGTACGTTCTGACTTATTTGTTGGGTGTTGTACTAACGGCAGGGCTGTTCTGAGGGGAGTGATACGAGGGTTCTTGGGTAATCATTGATGGGCTGAAAGAGCTTTCCATATTACGGGGGGACATTGGGGGCGTGGCTATGATGTATTCACTCGGGGGGGCAATGCTGGTCATTTGTGCCTGGGTACTACTTTTGACTCTGCTGGTGGTGTTGGAACTGACTCGGGGCCTAAGCCGGGGGACACTCCGGGCTGTCTAGACAAGGACCAAGACAATGGCCAAGGCTATGGTTAAAAGGAAGATGGTTAAGTATGTTTTAATTGTTCCCCGTGAGATATCGCTTACCAGTTTTGCTACTATTATCTGTGTAAGTGTTACTCCTTTAGGGCCTGTAGTTTGAAGTCATGTTTGGTCAAGTTTAGTGGCAGCTGATTGTCCGAGGACCAGGCTGGTTTTTGGAGAGAGTCGGTGTACTAGTGCGGGGAAGTATCCTAATATATTTGAAAAATGGTGAATAGAGGTTTTATAGGTAGGCTTGACTGGGTCGTTCGTAGTAGCTGCAAGCTCTATAGCCACAAGGAGTCCAATAATAGTTACAACAAGGGCTGCCACTTTTAGGGCGGCGGGCATTGTCATAACAGATGTCTTTGAGGGCAGGAAATTGCATGTAATGATAAGGCCTGCAATGATACTTCCCCAGGCAAGCCGTTTAATAGGGTTAATTACTAATGGGTTATTCTCATTAATTGGGGATAATGGAAGGAATCGTGGGGATCCCATAGTTACGAAGTATACGATCCGGAAGCTGTAGACTGCGGTGAAGGAGGTGGCAACAAGCGTTAAAGTTAGGGCTCAGGCGTTAAGGTGGGAGGTGTTTAGGGCTTCAATAATGGCGTCTTTTGAGAAGAATCCGGCAAGGAATGGGGTACCTGTCAGTGCCAGGCTTCCAACTGTAAGATAGGCCGAGGTGGCAGGCATAAGTTTGTGAAGGCCACCTATTTTGCGAATGTCCTGTTCGTCATTCAGGCTATGAATGATGGAGCCAGAACATAGGAAGAGCATAGCTTTAAAGAATGCATGTGTACAGATATGAAGGAATGCTAGCTGTGGCTGGTTTAACCCAATTGCAACTATCATTAACCCGAGCTGGCTTGATGTTGAGAACGCGACAATTTTTTTGATATCATTTTGGGTTAGGGCACAGGTGGCTGTAAACAAAGTGGTTAGTGCTCCTAGACACAGACAAATCGTCAAGGCCAGCGGATTATTTTCCATAAGCGGATGAAGGCGAATTAACAGGAAGATCCCCGCCACGACTATGGTGCTGGAGTGGAGTAATGCTGATACCGGCGTCGGGCCCTCTATGGCTGATGGGAGCCACGGGTGCAGGCCGAATTGAGCTGATTTTCCTGCTGCTGCAAGAATCAGCCCAATTAGGGGAGTCGTTATGTCAGTGGCTTTTGATAAAGAGAAGATTTGCTGAATTTCTCAAGAGTTAAGATTTATTGCGAATCAGGCTATAGCGAAAATTAGGCCAATGTCTCCAACACGGTTGTAAATGACTGCCTGGAGGCTTGCTGTATTAGCATCTGCTCGTCCGTGCCATCAGCCAATGAGCAGAAAGGATATGATTCCGACCCCTTCTCATCCAATAAATAGCTGGAATATGTTATTAGCGGTAACGAGAATAATTATGGCTACAAGGAACAGGAGTAAATATTTAAAGAACCGGTTCATATTGGGGTCGGAGTGTATATACCATAGTGCAAACTCTAAAATTGACCAGGTAACATACAGGGCAATAGGGGTGAAAATAAGGGAGTAGTGGTCAAACTTGAAGCTAATGTTTGCGTCAAACATTTGTGTGTTTATTCATTGTCAGTTTGTAGTAATATTCTCCAGCCCCTGGTCTAGAAAAACCATAAGTGGTAGTAGGCTAATGAAGAATGCGGTGCTGATGGCAGTTTTAACGTGTGTGGCTGCCCATTCCGGTTTTTGGGGGTTTGGGGTGAGTGTTGTGAGTAATGGGTAAACAAGAACTGTAAAGATTAGAAGGAAGGAGGATGACATGGTTAGGGCCGTTGGGGTCATAGCTTCCGCTTGGATTTGCACCAAGAGTTTTTGGTTCCTAAGACCAACGGATGAGCTGTTATCCTTCAGAAGCGCAAAGAAGCCGAGGACTTTAACCTCGGTGCATAAGTATTAGCAGCACTTACTGATTTCTGTCCTTCCTTGGTGAGTAAGGGGGTTTTAACCCCTGTCTTCAGAATCACAATCTGATATTTTGGTTAAACTATACTCACTAGTAACATCATCCTCATATAAGCTCTGGCTTTGTTATAAGGAGAATTACTGGGATAAGGTGGAGGGCTATTAGTAGATGTTCTCGGGTGTGAAATGGTGGGAGCTTTGTGATGTGGTTGGGCACTGGCCCGCGTTGAGATATTAAGAACATGTAAAGGGAGTAAGCCGCGGTGATTAATGTGCCTAGTCCAGTGAGTGCAATGGTTCAGGGGGATCAGTTAAACAGGGTTGTAATAATCATAAGCTCTCCTATCAGATTAGGGAGTGGGGGCAGTGCTAAGTTGGCCAGGTTAGCGATAAATCATCAAACTGCGGTCAGCGGAAAGATTACTTGCAGTCCCCGAGCAAGTATCATAGTCCGGCTGTGGGTCCGTTCATAGGCTGTATTAGCTAGACAGAATAGTATAGAAGATACTAACCCGTGGGCAATTATCAGAATGATTGCTCCCGAGAATCCTCATGGAGTCTGAACTAGAATGCCCCCTGCTACGAGCCCCATATGGCTGACAGAGGAGTAGGCGATTAGGGATTTGAGGTCGGTTTGTCGCAAGCAGATGGAGCCCGTCATGATGATGCCCCAAAGTGCTAGAATAATGAACGGGTAAATTAACTCCTTAGAGAGCGGGTTAAGCATAATTATCATTCGTATCATGCCGTATCCGCCAAGTTTAAGTAGAATTGCAGCTAGTACTATAGATCCCGCAACGGGAGCTTCTACGTGTGCCTTTGGTAGCCAAAGGTGTACCCCATATAGCGGTATTTTTACTAAAAAGGCAATCAAGCAGCCTGCTCACCAGATCTTGTGACCCCAGGAGTTTAGCACAAGTGGTTGGGCATACTGGATAACTAACAGGGATAAGGTTCCGGTGGATTGCTGGAGTAGAAGCAGGGCCACCAAGAGCGGCAGGGAGCCAGCTAAGGTGTAAAACAGAAAGTAAGTACCTGCGTTGAGGCGTTCAGTTTGATTACCTCACCGGGTAATAATAATAAGGGTTGGAATAAGTGTAGCCTCAAATATAATGTAAAATATGATAATTTCTGTGGCACCGAAGGCTATGATTAGGAAAGCTTGCAGTGAGGTTAAAAGTATGATGTAGAGACGTTGCCGGCTAATGGGTTCAGGGTTAATATGGTTTTGGCTGGCTAAAATTATTAAGGGCAGAAGCCAGCACGTTAAGACTAGAAGGGGTGTAGATAGGGGGTCTGTGGCCAGATATATGTTAGACATAGTTCACCCGGTTTCCGATGTCCACTTGAGTCATGTAAGGCTGACAAGGGCAATTGCGAGGCTGTGGGTAGCCGTAGTTGTTCACAACCACTTGGGAGAGGCCAATCAGATTGTTGGGAATATCATAATTGTGGGAACTAGCACCTTTAGCATTGTAGAAGGTTAAGGTTTTGCAAACGGTCGGTGCCATGGGTCCGGGCTGTAGCTACCAAGAGTGCGAGGCCCGTGCTTGCTTCACAGGCGGAGAAGGCCAGCAGCAACATAGGGGCCGTAGAGAAGCTTGTGGACTCAAATTGTAGTGTTCATAGGGCTAGTGCAATAAATAGGGACAGTATCATTCCCTCCAAGCATAGTAATGCGGATAGTAGGTGTGTGCGGTGGAATGCTAATCCTATAAGGCCTAAAATAAATGCTGAGCTAAAGCTAAAGTGTACTGGTGTCATAAGGGGGCCGTGGACTTAAACCACAATCTTCTGAGCCGAAATCAGAGGTCTTTTTTGGACTAGCCTCCTACTCCGCCCACTCTAGGCCCCCCTGCGTTCATTCATAAACTAATCCAAGGGTTAACAGTACTAGGACTGTAGTGGCTCAAAAGAATGTTCCGGTCGGACTGCTGAGCTGGTCTCCTCATGGTAGGGGGAGGAGAAGGGCAATTTCTAGGTCAAATAAAAGGAATAGAATTGCTACCAAGAAGAATCGTAAGGAGAAGGGCAGTCGGGCAGATCCTAGCGGGTCAAACCCGCACTCATAGGGGGAAAGCTTCTCTGCGTCTGGGTTTATCTGTGGTAGTCAGAAAGACACAATTGCAAGAATTGATGACAGGGTGATGGTGATGGTTAGGATAGTTGTAATTAAATTCATTATCTTTCCTTGGGGTTTAACCAAGACTAAATGATTGGAAGTCATCTGTACTAATGTTGATACTAGAAAGATATGAGCCTCATCAATAGATTGATACGTAAAGGAATAGTCACACTACGTCTACAAAGTGTCAATATCAGGCAGCGGCTTCAAAGCCGAAATGGTGTTCGGATGTGAAGTGGTACTGAACTTGGCGGAGAAGACAGACAGCCAGAAAGGTTGAGCCAATAATGACATGTAGGCCGTGGAAGCCTGTGGCGACGAAGAACGTAGAGCCATATACCCCATCTGCAATCGTAAAAGGTGCTTCATAGTATTCTATGCCCTGAAGGGCAGTAAAGTAAAATCCCAGTAGGATTGTTAGTGCGAGAGATTGAATGGCTTGCTTGCGTTCACCTTCTATGATGCTGTGGTGGGCTCACGTGACTGTTACTCCAGATGCTAGTAATACGGCTGTATTGAGGAGGGGCACTTCAAAGGGGTCTAATGTGGTAACTCCTGTGGGGGGCCAACATCCGCCTAGTTCTGGTGTTGGGGCCAGGCTTGAGTGGTAGAAGGCTCAAAAGAAGCCTAGGAAGAAGAACACCTCAGAAGTAATAAATAGAATTATTCCGTATCGTAACCCTTTCTGGACTGGCGGTGTGTGGTGACCCTGAAAGGTTCCTTCTCGAATGACATCGCGCCATCATTGAAACATCGTAAGAAGCAGGAGAACTAAGCCAAGGGTTATTAGTGTTACTGAGTGGAAGTGAAACCAGATTGCTAGGCCGGACGTTATTAGTAGGGCACCGACGGCTCCGGTTAGTGGTCATGGGCTAGGATCAACTATGTGATATGCATGCGCTTGGTGGGCCATTAGACGTTTTCTTGCAGATAGAGGCTTAGAAGCAATACAAATACGTACGCCTGAATCATTGCTACTGCAACTTCTAAAAGTGTTAGAAGGAAGAGGACGGCGGCAGTTAGGATTGCCACTGTAGGTATTATGGGTAGTAATACGAACACGGCTGTGGCAATGAGTTGAATGAGTAGGTGGCCTGCAGTTAGGTTGGCGGTAAGTCGGACCCCTAAGGCTAGCGGTCGAATAAACAGGCTAATTGTTTCAATAATAATTAATACAGGGATCAGGGGGATAGGGGTCCCCTCTGGTAGGAGGTGTCCAAGAGCAACCGTCGGCTGGTTTCGCATGCCAATAATTACTGTGGCAAGTCACAGTGGTACAGCAAGTCCTATATTTAATGATAGTTGTGTCGTAGGGGTAAAGGTATATGGGAGAAGACCTAATATATTAATAGTAATAAGGAAAACCATTAAAGAGGCTAGCAGTAGGGCTCATTTATGTCCCCCTACGTTTAAAGGTATCATTAGCTGATTGGTAAATCGGTTAATAAATCATGTTTGAACAGTAATAAGTCGGCTATTTATTCAACGAGATGATGGGGTTGGAAATAATACTCATGGTAGTGCAATTGCAACAACAATAAGTGGAATCCCCAGGAAGGACGGGCTCGCAAATTGATCGAAAAAGCTTACTATCATGGTCAGCTTCAGGACTCAGTTTTATGTTTTTCTTCGGTCATAGGGGCCGGCTCATTTGGTGTGATGTGGGCTAAGACTTTGGTGGGGATAATAGTAAGGAAAATGATTCATGTGAACACTAGGATAGCAAATCAGGGGTTGGGGTTGAGTTGGGGCATTTCACTAGAGGTGGTCGGTAGTCACCAAACTTTGGCTTAAAAGGCCAACGCTTTGTCCAATAATTAGCTTTCTAGTGAGGCGTCTTCTAATATTAATGAGGATCAGGCTTCGAAATATTCTAGTGGGACGGCTTCAACCACGATTGGTATAAAGCTGTGGTTGGCCCCGCAGATTTCGGAGCATTGTCCATAAAATACACCCGGGCGCGAGGCAATAAAGGCAGTTTGGTTTAATCGTCCAGGCACCGCGTCTATTTTTACACCAAGGGATGGTACAGCTCATGAGTGTAGTACGTCTTCAGCGGATACTAGAACGCGAATTGGTGACTCTATTGGGACCACTATGCGGTGGTCCGTTTCTAGGAGTCGAAATTGCCCGGGCGTAAGGTCTTGGGTTGGGATCATGTATGAGTCAAATCCTAGGTCTTCGTAGTCTGTATACTCATAGCTTCAATATCACTGGTGTCCTATGGCTTTAATCGTCAGGTGTGGGTCATTAATTTCGTCTATAAGGTACAAAATTCGAAGGGAGGGGAGAGCAATTAAAACCAAAATAACTGCTGGTAAGACTGTCCATACAATTTCGATTTCTTGTGAGTCCAGAATATACTTATTAGTAAGCTTAGTTGAAACCATTGCAACAATAATATAGAGTACTATTGTGCTAATTAAAAATACAATTATTAGGGCGTGGTCGTGGAAGTGAAGAAGTTCTTCTATAACGGGTGATGCCGCGTCTTGGAATCCTAGTTGCGTGGGGTGTGCCATTAGTTTAAGGTTAAGACATACAGGGGTCTAACCTGCAATTTCACCTCGACAAGGTGATGTAATTTACGTATTTTACTAATGTCTTTAGAAGAAAGTGACAGAGTGGTTATGTGACTGGCTTGAAACCAGTACATGGGGGTTCAATTCCTCCCTTTCTCGTTAGTTTGATTGAACTTGGACAAATGCTGGTTCCTCAAATGTGTGGTATGGTGGAGGGCAGCCGTGGAGTCATTCTACATTTGTTATAGTTAGCTCTACTGAGGATACTTCTCGCTTGGCGGCGAAGGCTTCTCAGAGGATAAATAGGAATATAATAACTGCCACTAGCGAGACGAGTGAGCCAATTGAGGATACTGTGTTTCACAGGGCATAAGCGTCTGGGTAATCAGAATACCGTCGTGGTATTCCTGCTAGGCCTAGGAAGTGCTGTGGGAAGAATGTAAGATTAACACCAATAAATATTACAGCAAAATGGATTTTCGTTCAAGTGTCATTTAAGGTATATCCTGAAAATAGTGGGAATCAGTGAACGAAGGCCGCCATAATAGCGAACACAGCTCCCATTGATAATACATAGTGGAAATGGGCAACTACGTAATATGTGTCGTGAAGGACAATATCGAGTGATGAGTTGGCGAGGACAATTCCTGTTAGTCCACCCACCGTGAAGAGGAAAATAAACCCCAGGGCCCACAGCATGGGAGTTTCTCATTTGATAGAGCCTCCGTGGAGTGTTGCAAGTCAGCTAAATACTTTTACTCCGGTTGGGATGGCAATAATTATTGTTGCGGATGTAAAGTAGGCACGGGTGTCTACGTCCATTCCAACAGTGAACATGTGGTGGGCTCAGACGATAAACCCGAGGAGGCCAATGGCCATCATGGCTCAAACTATACCCATATAGCCGAACGGTTCTTTTTTACCTGCGTAGTAGGCTACGACATGTGAAATGATGCCGAACCCGGGTAAAATAAGAATATAGACCTCTGGGTGGCCAAAGAATCAGAATAGATGTTGATATAAGATTGGGTCCCCTCCTCCCGCCGGGTCGAAGAATGTGGTGTTAAGATTACGGTCAGTAAGAAGCATTGTAATTCCGGCAGCTAGGACGGGAAGCGACAGAAGCAGGAGAACGGCGGTTACGAGTACGGCCCACACGAAAAGAGGGGTTTGATATTGGGAGATGGCTGGGGGTTTCATATTAATAATTGTGGTAATAAAATTAACTGCCCCTAAAATTGATGAGACACCTGCTAGGTGGAGAGAAAAGATTGTAAGGTCTACAGATGCTCCCGCGTGAGCGAGGTTGCCTGCGAGTGGGGGATATACCGTCCATCCCGTTCCAGCTCCGGCCTCAACGCCAGAAGAAGCTAGCAGTAATAAGAATGAAGGGGGGAGGAGTCAGAAGCTTATGTTATTCATTCGTGGGAACGCCATGTCTGGTGCGCCGATTATTAGAGGCACGAGCCAGTTCCCGAATCCGCCAATAAGAATTGGCATTACTATAAAGAAAATTATTACGAAGGCGTGGGCGGTAACGATGACGTTATAAATTTGATCATCTCCTAGGAGTGACCCAGGCTGGCTCAGCTCGGCTCGAATAAGGAGGCTTAAAGCGGTTCCCACCATTCCGGCCCAGGCACCAAATACAAGATATAGGGTACCAATGTCTTTGTGGTTTGTAGAAAAGAATCAGCGCGTAATTGCCACAGGTAGGGTAGCCGAGTGCCTAGGCGGTGGGTTGTAGCCCCGAAGACAGAGGTTTAAGTCCTCTTCCTATCAAGCCCCGTGGTGGAGAAACACATTGGATTGCAAATCCAGAGACGCAGAGTAATACCCTGCCGGGGCTTTTCCCGCCTTACTAGGCCATGGCGGGAAAAGTAGATGGATGCTCGCTGGCTTGAGCGCTTAGCTGTTAACTAAGAGTTTGTAGGATCGAGGCCTTCCCATCTAGAAAGGCCTTAGTTTAATAAAAACATCTGATTTGCAATTAGAAAATGCAAGATAGACTCCTGTAGGTCTTATCAGGGACTAGAAGATTTTCACTTCTGCTTAGAGCTTTGAAGGTTCTTGGTCTTATACTATCCTAAGTCCCTAGGTGACTAACATCACTACAGCTGGAGTCACGGGTAAAAGGCCTAGAGCTATTACGGTGGAGAAGGCTAGAGGAAAAGAGGCTTGAGTTGCCCGAATTCGCCAGGGGGTAGTAGAGGTGGTGGTATTAGGGGAGATGGTAAGTGTTATTGCGTAGCAAAGTCGCAAATAAAAGTATAGGCTGAGGAGGGCTGCAAGAGCTATTATTGTGGCAACAAGGGGTAGGCCCTGCTTGGTCAGTTCTTGCAGAATGAACCATTTCGGCATGAACCCGGTAAGAGGAGGTAGGCCTCCAAGGGATAATAGTAGCAGGGCGGTGGTGGCCGTAAGAATAGGGCTCTTCGATCAAATGGTTGCGAGGGTCCCGAGTTTTGTGGCGGATGAAGCCTTTAGAGTTAGGAATGCGGCGGATGTCATAAAGATGTAGGTTAATAGTGCAAGAAGGGTAAGCTGGGGGGCATACTGAAGGACAATCATTATTCAGCCCATGTGCGCGATTGAGGAGTAGGCCAAGATTTTTCGTAGCTGGGTTTGGTTCAATCCGCCTCATCCGCCGACCAATGTGGATGTGAGTCCGAGGATAGTGAGGAGCAAAGGGTCGATAGCCTGAGCTGTTTGAATGACCAGGGCGAGGGGAGCAAGTTTCTGCCAGGTAGACAAAATTAATCCTGTGAGGAGGTCTAATCCTTGGAGTACTTCGGGTATCCAGAAGTGTATTGGTGCCAAGCCAATTTTAAGTGCTAGGGCAGCGACGACTATTGTGCTGGCAATAGGGTTTGAGACATTATTCATATCTCATTCACCTGTAATCCAGGCATTTGTTGTGCTTGCAAACAGGATCATGGCCGCAGCTGTGGCCTGAGTAAGAAAATATTTTGTGGTGGCTTCTACCGCGCGGGGGTGGTGGTGTTGTGCTATCAGCGGGACGATAGCTAGAGTATTAATCTCTAGCCCTATTCAGGCCAATAGCCAGTGAGAGCTAGCAAAGGTCAGGGTGGTGCCTAGGCCAAGGCTGGACAAGAGTGTTATTAATACGTAAGGGTTCATTGATGGGGGAGGGAGTTTAACCGTCATGTCCGGGGTATGGGCCCGAAAGCTTATTTAGCTGACCTCATCGTAGAAAGTGGTGTAGAGGAAGCACTAAGAGTTTTGATCTCTTGGGCATGGGTTCGACCCCCTTCTTTCTAAGAACTGAGGGGATTTTAACCCCTGTAAGCCACTCTATCAAAGTGGTCCCTGGGCACTCGGGCACAGTTCCCAAGTTACAGCTGTGGGGGGAGGCCCGCCAGTGCAATGGGGAGAGAAACATGTCATAATACAAGAGCTAGCGTCAAGGGAAGAAAGTTCTTCCACACAAGGTGTATAAGTTGATCATACCGGAATCGTGGGTAGGAGGCCCGGACCCATAAGAACACGACTGATAACAGGGCGGCTTTAATCATAAGGCCAATTGTTGCCAGTTCTGGCATGCTGGGGAAATATGTTGTCCCTAAAAATAGGACAGCGGAGAGGGTGTTTATCAACAAGATATTTGCATACTCGGCGAGAAAAAACAGGGCAAAGGGACCTCCCGCATACTCTACGTTGAAGCCCGACACAAGCTCTGATTCACCCTCTGTTAAATCAAAGGGTGCCCGGTTAGTCTCCGCTAGGGTAGAGATGTACCATATCGCGGCCAAGGGTCAGGCAGGAATGAGTAGCCATATGCCTTCTTGGGTCGTGTTAAAGGTCTGGAGAGTATAACCGCCAGAGAAGACAATCACTGAGAGCAGAATAAGTCCGAGGCTCACTTCATATGAAATCGTTTGGGCGACTGCTCGTAAGGCCCCAATTAGTGCGTATTTGGAGTTTGATGCCCAGCCCGAGCCAAGAATAGAGTAGACTGCAAGGCTGGATAATGCTAAGATAAACAGAACTCCTAAGTTAAGATCAATTACGGGGTGAGGTAGGGGCATGGGTGCTCAGAGGGTAAGGGCGAGAGTTAGCGCGAGGATAGGGGTTGCCAAAAATAAGAAGGGGGATGAGGTAGAGGGGCGGACGGGTTCTTTGATGAACAACTTCACCCCATCGGCGATAGGTTGCAGTAATCCGTAAGGTCCTACCACATTAGGCCCTTTCCGCAGCTGCATATATCCTAATACTTTCCGTTCAAGCAAGGTTAGGAAGGCCACGGCCAATAGGACAGGGATGATGTAGGCGAGGGGGTTAATTAGGTGACTCATTAGAGCGTTTAGCATGAACTGGGAAGAGGATTTGAACCTCTGATTTAAAGGGCTTAGGCCTTGCGCAATTACCATGCTCTGCCACCCCAGTATGCCCTTATCTCGGGCGGCAGGGGCTTGGCCCTCCCTTTACTTAATTTATTTGTTTTCATCAATTAGGGGCGGGGCATGCTCTAAGCATAGGCCCCCTTTTTCCGATCCTTTCGTACTAGGAAAAGTAGCGTTACAGATAGAAACTGACCTGGATTGCTCCGGTCTGAACTCAGATCACGTAGGACTTTAATCGTTGAACAAACGAACCCTTAATAGCTGCTGCACCATTAGGATGTCCTGATCCAACATCGAGGTCGTAAACCCCCTCGTCGATATGGGCTCTGGGAGAGGATTGCGCTGTTATCCCTAGGGTAACTTGGTTCGCTGATCGGCTTCTCAGCCGGATCACTATTGGTCAGATGTTCTGCGGCCTAAAGATGTTCCTCTTGGCTTTAGGGGTTTTGGCCCAATCCACTCGGAGGCTTAGTTTTCCTCCGTGGTCGCCCCAACCGAAGGTAAAATTTCATGGCCACTAAGTTCTTGCTTTCTATGGAGTTGTTTAACGTGGCTGAAGCTTGTACCTTAAGCTCCAAAGGGTCTTCTCGTCTTGTACTATTATACCCGCTTCTGCACGGATAGATCAATTTCACTGACTGGAAGGGGGAGACAGTTAAGCCCTCGTCTAGCCATTCATACAGGTCTCCATTTAAGAGACAAGTGATTGCGCTACCTTTGCACGGTCAAAATACCGCGGCCGTTGAACCCGTAGTCACTGGGCAGGCTGGACCTCCTATACTCAGTCTGGTTGCAGGAGGCGATGTTTTTGGTAAACAGGCGAGGCTTGTGTTTGCCGAGTTCCTTCCCCTTCTTTTAGTCTTTCCCATAAAATGGCACTCCAGTGTGGGGTTAACGATTGACCAGTTGTGAGTTCTTCTTGGGGTTTTTATTATTCACACTGCCCTCTTGGGTTGGGCTCGTTAAATTCCAGTGGTTAGTCCGATCTGGCCTACACTTGTGACGGGAGAAGATCTGGTCTTCTTGTTACTCATTTTAGCATAGTCTCACCCATGTGGGCATGGGTCGGCCTGATAAATTTAGGGGAGTAAGATTTTTTAACGGTATAATAAATTTCTTTCTGTCTGAGCTTTAACGCTTTCTGCTTAGGTGGCTGCTTTCAGGCCCACTAGAACAGGGTGTCTTATGTATTATGCTCTTTATCCTCCTGTGAAGGTTGTATCCTTTGTTAAAGGGGCTGTACCCCCTTCAACTAACTCTCGTATTTTTCCCATAGTATCTTGATGATATCTTCCTTGATTTGGGGTGTGCGAGGCTGAACTTCTATTCATATCTCAGGCAACCAGCTATCACCAGGTTCGGTAGGTCTGTCACTTCTACCCGGAGCTCTTCCCACTCTTTTGCCACAGAGACGGGTTAGCCCTAAATTAACATAGGCTGTCTCGGGGTAGCTCACCTGGTTTCGGGGTATCAAACTAAAGGTCTCTTCGCTTGAGGGTACTGGCTAAATCATGATGCAAAAGGTACAAGGTCTAGCCTTTGTTTTCCAGTGCTTATATGGGTTGTTTCATTTCTCTTTCAGCTTTCCCTTGCGGTACTTTCTCTATCGCTTTGGGTTGAACCTTTTCTGTCTCCCATACTCAGGTAAAAAAATGGTTTAGTTCGTGGTGTCAGGTCTTGTTCTGTTATGAATATCGTTGAATTATATTAGTGGTTAAGCTAGCTGGTTAGCTCAGGGTGATCCAACTTGCATGGATGTCTTCTCGGTGTAAGTGAGATGCTTGGCTAACTCAGCCACGCCCTGAATTTAATCCAAGTGCACCTTCCGGTACACTTACCATGTTACGACTTGCCTCCCCTTGTCACCGCTCTGGTGTTAGGTAGCGTGATTGCATTTCGACAGGGGAGAGTGACGGGCGGTGTGTACGCGCCTCAGAGCCGGGTTCAAAAGGACACTCTGCTTCCTTTTTACTTCTAAATCCTCCTTCAAGCACTATTTCATGTTGCATGTCCGTAGTGTTCTATAATAGAAAATGTAGCCCATTTCTTCCCGCTTCGTACGCTACACCTCGACCTGACGTTCTGGGTTGTGCCCATTTTGCTTACTTTTATTGCCTTCACAGGGTAAGCTGACGACGGCGGTATATAGGCTGGGGTGGCTAGAAGTGGTGAGGTTTAACGGGGGTTATCGGTTCTAGAACAGGCTCCTCTAGGGGGGTCTGAGGCACCGTCAGGTCCTTTGGGTTTCAAGCTAATGCTCGTAGTACCCGGGCGGATGCTTAACTGTAGTTGAAGGTCTGGGTTTATGGCTGAGCATAGTGGGGTATCTAATCCCAGTTTGTTTCTCAGCTTTCGTGGGGTCAGGTGGGCTTTTCTAAAGTTACTTTCGTATATTGGGCTTCGGACTCCTAGAAGCGTATGACAGCCAAAGGGCCATTTGACTTTATCATCACACTGTCCTTAACCACCCTTTACGCCGTTGCACTATCAACTGGGGCCTCTCGTTTAACCGCGGTGGCTGGCACGAGTTTTACCGGCCCTCTTAACCCTGACTGAGTCAAGTTTTCACTTATGGCTTAATATCTATCACTGCTGAATTCCCTTGGGGGTGTGGCTAGGCCAGGCGTCTTGGGCTAAGGGTTTGTGCCTGATGCCTGCTCCTCGTCCCCGGGCAGGGGATTGAGGGCATACTCACGGGGCTGCGGAGACTTGCATGTGTAAGTTGGGTTATAGCTGATAATAAGGTCAGGACCATGCCTTTGTGCATGCGGAGCTTCTCAGGGCCCATCTTAACATCTTCAGTGTTATGCTTTGTATTAAGCTACGCTAGC